TTTAATTTAAAATGGAAAATCTCATAAAGCTAAATTAAAACTAAACTAAATAACAAATATGATAAATCAAAGGAAATCTACTTAATTTACATTATACTACAAAAAAGAACTGGAAAGATTCGATCAGTATCCGAATTTTATTCTATTGTATATCTATCTAAATAAATAGAAAATAAAAAAAGGAGGTTATTTTCTTGATTTGTTCTAGAGAAATAGAACTCCCATTTTTTTCCTAAAATAAAAAGAGATTATCCCTTATGTCAAAAATGAAAACAAATAGAGAAAAAAAGCCGGCTATCGGAATCGAACCGATGACCATCGCATTACAAATGCGATGCTCTAACCTCTGAGCTAAGCGGGCTCTCATAACACAAATTGTGGATTTATCGGAATTATTTCCTAAACTACTGGGATCTTAGTTATTAATTGTTTTATATTAGCTCTTCATAACCAAATTACTATATCATAATCAAATAAATACAAACATAGAAAAAATCGAAAATATCCAATAGTTATTATTTATTTGATATTTTAGTATATATCATATCATAAAAATAATAATAATTTATTGATAAGAATTTTAATTAAGAGTTAGTTAATTAATAGTTAATTAATTAATAGTTAAATAGAATACTATTTTGATCGATTTATCAAATAATTTTTATCAATAAAACAATATCGTCATTTTAATTCGTATAGTCAAATTCTCTTTTTTGTGAAGATTATTTGTTTCTATATATATTCTTTATATATTCTTTAATATTCTACAATTAGAATACCTTAAAATAAAATTCTATATAAAAATTCTATATAAATATAGATATAGAAAATAGTAAAGAGTATATAGAATACTATCTTAAAATGAAAATTTATATTTTAAATAGTCTCATTTTTTAGAATTTTAAATAATGACTAATTAGATTACAGTAAAAGGTAATTTATATTACAAAATTCGTATGCATTAAGATGAACTATGTATAATGTAGATAAAAAAGAATGTATTGATAGAAATTGGATAAGTAAATAGAAATTTGATATTTCTATTGAATTTCTAAATGAATGTCAAATTTTAAATTAATAAATAGATTTTTGATTTTCGTTTTGTTATTATAAGGTCTGTATCTGTCTCCTCTAAGCAAAAAAAGAATCGAACGTTAGAGTATTCTAAATACTCTCAAAAAATCAAAGAAGGAGGGACATCTAAAATAGAGATAAATGTAGTATATATCTCTGTATATTGAATTGCGAATACACAGATAATAGAATCATTTCTGATTCGACTAAATATGGGTATCTGATATCAGATATAGATGAAAGAAAATCAATCAAACAAATAGAAGGAAATTTTTCCAAAAATGGGAGTAGGTTTCTAATAAATTGAACAGTTCCATCATATAATTCTCATAATACAAATGAAAAAACATCCTAATGAGATATGATATCAATCTCAAATAAAAAAACGGGGGATATGGCGAAATTGGTAGACGCTACGGACTTAATTGGATTGAGCCTTGGTATGGAAACTTACCAAGTGAAAACTTTCAAATTCAGAGAAACCCTGGAATTAAAAATGGGCAATCCTGAGCCAAATCCTTCTTTCCGAAAACAAATAAATAAAAGTTTAGAAAGTGAAAATCAAAAAAGGATAGGTGCAGAGACTCAATGGAAGCTGTTCTAACAAATGGAGTTGACAACATTTACTCTTTCAATAGAATAATCTTGATTGATCAAATCAGTCACTCCACCATAGTCTGATGGATCTTTTGAATAACTGATTAATCAGACGAGAATAAAGATAGAGTCCCATTCTACATGTCAATACCGACATCAATGAAATTTTTAGTAAGAGGAAAATCCGTCGACTTTAGAAATCGTGAGGGTTCAAGTCCCTCTATCCCCAAAAGCCCATTTAATTCGCTAATTTTTTATCCTATATCCCTTTTTTTTTTATTTAGTTGACATAGACTCAAGTAATTTCCTAAAATTAGGGTGGTGTGTCAAGAATGGTCGGGATAGCTCAGCTGGTAGAGCAGAGGACTGAAAATCCTCGTGTCACCAGTTCAAATCTGGTTCCCGGCGATTCATTTCTATGAGTATCTATTCCCAAATTTTAATAAATTTGGGAATAGATACATATTTTTAGTGGTCTTGATCATCATACATAATTTATCTAGGCGTACGGAGATATACTCTTTCTAGCTAAAGAATGAATAGATGTATATTCTAGGTATAGAAAGTGAGTCTGAAAATGAATGATTCCATTTTGTTTCGATTTTTTCTGCGCTCCAAAAAGAATGTTACTATTTCAACAATATTCAAATGGATAAAATTACTTGGTTGAAAGGCCAAAAAGTTTAATCTAGGGAAGTTCAGAGGTGAGAATAGTCAAAATTTCTCTGAGATACATTATAAAAAAATTCGGTCCATTTCTTTTTATTTTCTTTGATCCTACTTTTTCTTTTTCGTAGCCGGATATCTAATTGATGTTGCTGTACATCTT